AGTTATTTCGGTTTTCTACTAGCGGCTTTAACTATAACGTCAGCTCTATTGATTGGTCTGAGCAAAATACGACTTATTTAAAATTAATATTTGAAAAACAAAATCCATAAAAAGAAATGAAATCAATCATTAGTTACTTAACGCGCCAATTGTCCATTCTTGGTCATTGAGATTCGTGCCAATTCGGATTAATATTTAGGTATAGATATTACCTATTTTTTTCTCCTTTCAAACAAAATGAAATGATTGAAGTTTCTCTATTTGGAATCGTGTTAGGCCTAATTCCTATTACTTTGGCTGGATTATTCGTAACTGCATATTTACAATACAGGCGGGGTGATCAGTTGGACCTTTGATTAATTAACATCTCCTTTTTGAATTGACCTCCTCGTTTACAGGAGGTCAAATTCCGATTGCTGTACAAGTTACTGAATTTATTTCACGATCTAAGAAAGAAAGAAAAAAATCACGCTCTGTAGGATTTGAACCTACGACATCGGGTTTTGGAGACCCACGTTCTACCGAACTGAACTAAGAGCGCTTTCTAGATAAGACCCTAAAGAAAAGGATTCTCTTTTGTTTTGAATCGATCTCAACGGATCCCTCGTTACTGCTCTTTTGTATTTTTTGTCTTTTGAACAGTAATAAGTAGGGATGACAGGATTTGAACCCGTGACATTTTGTACCCAAAACAAACGCGCTACCAAGCTGCGCTACATCCCTTCAATTTCTCTACAGTGTCATTGTAGAGAATTCCTGTCTTGTTTTCCACATTGTTATTTTCTCCACAGATATACATAAAATTTATGCCCATTTCGTCTTTTTGGTTTCATTTAAGATATATAAGATATAAATAATAGTAAAAGACTTGTATACATATGAAATACAGAACCCACCGTAAAAGTATAATATATAAATTATTTAGGAAATACTCGGTAAGTAGGGGGTATTTTTTTCTGTTTTAATAAAAGAAAAATATGATTTATTTAATAGATTTTTGTATAATTCAATTAGGGATTCTGTGTACAACTAGAAGAGGTCCTTAACTATATATCTGATCATATATGCATTATTTTTATGTATTACAATAAAAGAAGGAGGGTTTTGAATGCGAGATCTAAAAACATATCTCTCCGTGGCACCAGTTCTAAGCACGTTATGGTTTGGAGCTTTAGCGGGTTTATTGATAGAGATTAATCGTTTTTTTCCGGATGCGTTGACATTCCCCTTTTTTCATTCTAGTTATTGACATGGAAAGGAATTAAAAAGATTAAAGATACAATCAAATATTTGTGACTAATCCCTCTTTTCTCTTTTTTCCCTTTTTAGAATTTAGAATAAGGGAGGAAAGAGAAAGAATCAAAACGGATTCAATGTCTGTGAGACTCAGATTCAAGTTTGAATTACATGAATATCGGAATGGGGTAGAATAGAAATGTGGGTCTAAGGCAAGAGTATTTTACAACTGTATTTCAATTTGTAAATAGAGTTTAGAAATCATTGTATTATTTATATTTTCTACGATTTTCATTACTTTATTGATTATTGATCTTTTAGATTTGAAGTGAGTAACTTATATTTTTTCCTGCCTTTCTTCTTCGTTTCAAATTGAAAATAGAAGAGTTGAGTAAATCAAAAATTAAAAGGAGGTTCATGGCCAAGGGTAAAGATGTCCGACTAAGGGTAATTTTGGAATGTACCGCTTGTGTCCGAAACGGTGCTAATAAGAGTAAGAGATCGATGGGCATTTCCAGATATATTACTCAAAAGAACCGACAGAATACGCCTAATCGATTAGAATTGAGAAAATTCTGTCGCTATTGTTCCAAACATACCATTCATGGGGAGATAAAAAAATAGAGTACCTCCTGGAAATAGAAAAAATAACATTATATATAACTATAACATATATAAAAAAAATCCTATTTCTGAATTATAATTCATTTTAACCAAAATAGGATTTTCTGGATAAGGAATAAACAAACAAACCATGGATAAATCCAAGCGACCTTTTCTTAAATCCAAGAGAACTTTTCGTAAGCGTTTGCCCCCGATTGAATCGGGGGATCGAATTGATTATAGAAACATGAGTTTAATTAGTCGGTTTATTAGTGAACAAGGAAAAATATTATCTAGACGGGTGAATAGATTGACCTTGAAACAACAACGATTAATTACTACTGCCATAAAACAAGCTCGTATTTTATCTTTGTTACCCTTTCTCAATAATGAGAAACAATTTGAAAGAACCGAGTCGGCCCCCAGAACTACTGGTCTTAGAACTAGTAATAACTAGCCGCCTTACTCTTTCTTCACTAAAATTATAATTCCAACCCTCCTTTGAGTTCGGATTGGTATTTTTTTTGCTCGAAAGATCCGAGAATCTAGATTGAATTATCGTGTCGTAATATAAATACTAAATCGGAAAAGAATAAACTTTTTTATTGAACGTGTTTATTCATTTTGAATATTTTAAAATATTTACTCATAGTAATTTTTATTCTATCCTCCCGGAGTTCATTCTCCGGGGAACTCCGTTTAAATTATTCCGGTGGATTCTACTTCGTTTATGATCTCATTGGAAATCATGTAAAGAGAATTCCTATTGAATATAGCTATTTGTGCAAGTATTTTACGATTAAGAAGCAACTGTTTATTATATAGATCGTGTATTAATCTACTATAACTATAAGTTACTCTATTTTCGCGAATTACTGCGTTTATTCGAGTGATCCACAAACGACGAAAATTTCGCTTTTGCCTATCCCTATCCCGATGAGCCGAAACCAAAGCTCTTATTTTCTGTTGAGTAATAGTTCGAGTAAGTCTTGAATGAGCTCCTCGAAAGCTTGATGCAAATAAACGAATTTTTGTTCTACGTCTCCGAGCTACATATCCCCGTTTAATTCTAGTCATTGAATAAATGAACCTTTGATGAATAACTAATTGATTTCCGTTCTTTCAGTTATTCTTTTCCCCTTTCCTAGTCTTTTAATAACAAAACGGATTTTCCAATGTATAAAATATAAAATTAAAATTCCAATGGCTTTGGCTACTATAACCTCCCCGACCACGATTTTTTTAGATATTTCACTGCGAAATACGAAATTGTCTTCTGTTAGGTGTCTAAAAATAGAGTAAATAAAAAAATAAAAGTGGGTTCCATCGTTTTTATGGTTACTTCTTAAACGGTGAGGTCTTTTCTATACACCGGAGCCTTTACTTTATGTTATTGGGAACTTGTATAGTTCCCACTCTTTGGCTCTACCCATGAATTATCCAGTAAAGTAATAGGTCTTTCACAATGAGATCTACCTATACAGTAACGGTATTTAATTATGAAAGTTAGCTGGGTAGCTGACCCTGTTAGTCCGTTCTTGCTAAAGTGGGGACCTAATCTTTTTGTTTTTAAAATAAGATTTCTTCCGCTTAATGGATAACCGTTTGCTATCAATGGAGAATTGAGGTGATTGGATTTGCACCAACGAAAACCATAAATTTCATACACAATGAAGAGATATGATAGATTTTTTTATATTTTATTTTTTATATAGTGGATGAAATTCCTTCTTCCATTCTATCCTATTCAGCGGTACTGATCCTTGATACTGTAAAAGCAGTTTTCTTTTTTTGTGCCAGCTCACGATCTAAACGAGTCGCACATACACCCTAGTACATGTTCCTCGGCGCTGAGGGCATCCCCGAAGCGCAGGGGATTTGGTGACATTTTTTATTGGCTGTCTTGTATTTCTAATAAGTTGTTTAATCGTTGGCATGTTGAATCATATACATAATGAATGGGCTGGTTTAGATTAATCCTAACCGGATGATTTGATTATGAATTACTTATATTTAAAATATTTAAAAGAATTAAGAACCTCGGAGATTAAATTTCATGCATGGATTTGCGTGAAATCCATGTATGTTACATTATTTTCATTCAACTGCTACAAGATCAATAATTCCATAAGCTTGTGCTTCTGTTGCTGACATAAAAACATCTCTTTCCATGTCTTCGGATACAACCCATAATGGTTTACCCGTTCTTTGTACATAAACCCTTGTGATGGTTTCACGCAGTTTCAGCAGTTCTTCCGCTTCCAAGATAAATTCTCCCACTTGTGTCTCATAAAAACCACTAGCAGGTTGATGGATCATTACCCTGATGATCATAATAAAAGGTTTCTTTATCTCGCATGATGAAGCGAAGAGAAAAGAAAAATAAGAATAATAAAAAAAGATAGAATTGAACAACCGTACAGGCATAATTTGTGCATTGCATACGGCTCTACAATAAAATTGACCCTTACCCTTGAAGAAAGAAAATCTATCAGACTTGGGGCAGATAGGTAAATGTAGGTAAATGATCAAAAAGCCATCCTTCCTTGGAGAGGATTTCCAAAATACTATGACGGCTCCGTTGCTGTATATATTTATTTAATTTTGTTGTCTGTGATTCAGCAATCCCAAAGTTTCTTTTTGATTCAATATCTTGTTTTTCGCGCTCTTTCATAACAAAAATTTTGTTAAGAGTCTCCCGGTGTGAAAACAAAAAAAGTTTGTGACGCTGAACTGGACTCCCGATAGATAAGAGAAAATCGGAAATCTTTTTTATCTCATACTACTCTCTCGATACATAATCTAACGTTTTGAAAAAAATTCTCATATCGAATTCGAAGTGCCATGCTATTGTTACTTAATATTCATATGGCGAAGGCATAGTCTTCTTTTTTCTTTCAAATAAAAACCTCATTGGCGCCAAGCGTGAGGGAATGCTAGACGTTTGGTAATTTCTCCTCCGACCAGGAGAAAAGATCCCATGGAGGCAGCTAACCCCATGCATACTGTATGGACATCTGGTCGTACAAATTGCATAGTATCGTAAATAGCTATTCCAGGTATTACCCACCCCCCAGGAGAGTTTATAAACAAATAAATATCTTTGGTATCGTCCTCGATACTAAGATATACCATAAGACCGATAAGTTGATTCGAGATCT